TCGATCAATAATATCACAATCAGAGAAATCGGTCCAGATCGGCTTACTAATAGGATGTCCCGATACGGTACAAAATTTAGCTTTAGACAATGATCCAATGAGAGGAATAACTGGGACTATGGTACCGAATTTATTAATACCAGTTTCTATTAGAAATGAATTCTCCAGCATTTGATTCCTTACCACCAAAGGATTTCTTAGTATACTTGAAAGATAACCCAGAAAATAGAAGGAATAGTTTGATAATTGGTTTATATGAATCCTGTGTGGTTGAGACCAAAAATGAAAATAATATTGCCAGAGATTGACAAGGTAACATTTCCACTTCTTCATCAAAAGATGAGTCCCTTTTGAAGCCAGAATTGCTTTTCCTTGATATCGAACATAATGCATGAAAGGATCCGTGAAGAACCATAAAGTTTTCTGAAAATAATTACGGTACACTACTATAAGTATAAGATGGTCTATTTTTCCATAGAACTGTATTCGCTCAAGAAAGGTTCCAGAAGATGTTAATCGTAAATAAGAAGATTGTTTACGAAGAAAAACGAATAAAAATTCGCATTCATATACATAAGAATTATATAGGAACAAAAATAGTCTTTTATTTTCTTTTGAAAAAACGTAAATAGATTTCTTCGGAGTAATGAGACTATTCCTATTATGATATTCGTGGAGAAAGAATCGCAATAAATGCAAAGATGGAACATCTTGGATCCGGCATTGAAGGATTTGAACCAAGATTTCAAAATGAATGGGATAGGGTATTAGTATATCTGACACATAATTTAAATGTGATAATTTGTCCTCTAAAAAGGGAAATATTGAATGAATAGATCGTAAATTCTGACATTTTGGTATTTCTTTTTCTTCGGGAAAAGATACTAATCGCAGCGAGAATGGAATTTCCACAATGACCGCAAAACCTTCTGATATCATCTGAGAAAAAAAATGAGAATAAAAATAATTGTTGTGCCCAACGAATCGATTTTGGTTAGAATAATTAACCGAATTAATCAAATAATTCTGTTGATACATTCGAATAATTAAACGTTTCACAAGTACTGAACTAGATTTATTGTCATAACCAATAATTTCCACGGGTTCGTAAAAAATCGAATCATTTAAACCATGATCATGAGCAAACGCGTAAATATACTCCTGAAAAAGAAGCGGATATAGGAAGTGTTGTTGCCGAGATCTATCTTTTTCTAAATATCCTTGGAATTCTTCCATTTACATTTCGACTTGAGCTAGAGACAGGAGGTTTTTCTTGGTTTATCAAATGATACATACATAGTGCAATATGGTCAGAACAGGGTATTATGTATTGTATTATGTATATACTATAGTAAGAAAAAAATATATACCCCGGAAAAGAAACAGGGAGTCCAATCAACAGATCTTTTTACCTTCCTTTTCTATCCAATTGGTTTATGTTCGTTATAATTACAACAGGAGAAAAAATCCTTTATTTTTGCAACCCAATCGCTCTTTTGACTTTGGAATAAATTCTCTTAATCAATATACTGTTTCTTCTACACATCCGTCTACAATCCATAATAAAGAATAATTAGGATTCTTAAAAAAAAAAGAAAAAATCAATGGTTCACTCACAGGAGAACCCACTCTTTCCCGCATTAGGCACTAATTCATTTTTAACGTCTAATTAGATCGGGTAATCATTCCAATTAAGAACATAAGCTCGTTGCTTTTTATTTTACCAGAATTGGAGCCATAGAGCTCTATCCATTTATTCACTAGACCCAACTGTAAATGGGAATTTCTTTTGTCCCCTTCCAAAAATCAAAACAATCTTTTGGAACTGTAACGATCCAGTAAGGATAAACTCAAAGTTCTACTTTAACTTTGACTTTCATTTCAAATTCAATAAATTAATAAAATAGAAAATCAAATAAAATAATAAATTGATTTTATTACGACATGCTGTTTTTTCCATTCATTACCCTTGAGAATCAGTCGTGGTCTTATAGACTATACCAATAGTCTGGACGAATTCGTTGCTTCATCCAAATGTGTAAAAGATCATAGTCGCACTTAAAAGCCGAGTACTCTACCGTTGAGTTAGCAACCCGGATAAATAGGATATGGAGATACGATCGAAATACAAAAATCAATTGAATTGCACTGCACGACCCTATCAAAACATTGAACTAGCAACACATCCAAAAGAAAGATTTTCTGATCAATTAGAAACACAAAATACCAAAATGAGCGGATCGGATTAAAAATATTCCCAATCGAAATGTAAAAATTATGACAGACCACCCATTTTTTATCAAATTCTTTTTTGATTTTCCTTAAGAAAATACATCTTGTATGAGAGTAAATGCAGCAAGGCAAACCCATCATTTGAGTGAAGGAAACAAAAAAACCAATATGGGGTGGGGCTAAACAGCCCTATTTATCTACGATCGAATTATATTTGTTCGATACACCATTGTCAATATAAATGCAATGGTGAGAAAATAAATCAAGTAAATAAAATAAAGACTTGTGTTGGATTGGCACAACATAAACATAAATAAGAAATTGGAATGGAAAAAATTAAGGAAAAGGTAAAGAAAAAATCCCCGGTTTATTCAATCAATAAAAGTACGATAAGCAAGCTTAACCCCTTGTTTGTTGTTAAATTGAATTCCCCCACCAAAATATGAATAAAGCAAGAAAAAGGAAAATGGTGTGTAAATATAAATAATTACACAAGGATAGATACTAGTTACCCTTCCCTACTTTATTTTATTTATTTAAAAATTTTCTTTTTTACTTTAATTAACTCGAAGTTCTTTCTTTAAAGAATTCTACCTTCCTTAAAATATCATAAACAGTTCCTGTAGGTTGAGCACCTTTTTCAAGGAAATATAGAATAGCAGGAACGTTTAAATAAGTTTGATTCTTTATCGGATCGTAAAAACCTACTTTTCGAAGATCTCTTCCTTCTCTTCGGGATCGAACATCAATTGCAACGATTCGATAGATGGCTCATTGGGATAGATGTCAATAAACAATGCCCCCCCTAGAAACGTATAGGAGGTTTTTTCCTCATACGGCTCGAGAAAAATGATTCTAATTTCTGTATATAATAGCAAGTGGATCCATAAAATCATGAATTTTACTATGATTTGAATTGAGTACTTTTTTCTTCTTCCTTACAGAAAAGGGAAGAAATCTCATTCATACGCATAACTCAAGTTGGGTAATTCTGACAAGAAAATCCTTAGACATTTATTGAGCCGTCTCTAAACTCTTTTGTTTGTCTCATTTCGAATCTATTTTTATTCCTCAGTCTGATCCAATTGTTGAGACAATTCAAAATGGTGTTTCCTTGTTTCGGAATCCTTTATCTTTGCTTTGTGAAATCATTGGGTTTAGACATTACCTCGGGGATCCTTATTCCTTTCAAAATGGCAGCAACATACCTTTTTTTGTTATTTCTTTCTATATAATTTGTTATTTCTTTCTATATAAATAGAATACGAACGATTGATTCCCTTGTGATACACTTTTCATCGAAATAGTTTTACCAATTTCGAAAAATTTGACTTTTCAAACTTGTTCTGAATTTGAACCCTTCGATTTCGAATTTATATATAGTGAGGATATACTTACAAAGTTGGTCTAACTTATTGATTTTCACTAACCCTAGATTCTTTCCCTTGAAAAATGAATCAATCCTTTCTTCTCGAGCTTCATCATGTACTATTTACTTATAACCCAACACAAATTAGGTTCCGGGCAGAACAGAACAAACTATGTCGAGCCAAGAGCATCTTCATTACTATAGAAGATGGCGGATGTAAAAATCCACAGCCGATCATGTCCTTCAAGTCGCACGTTGCTTTCTACCACATCGTTTCAAACGAAGTTTTACCATAACATTCCTCTAATTGAAATTTCAAAGCGGTATGGAATTGATTCAATATAAAATCATGAATAGTCATTGGTTCAACCGGTATATAATAGTCCATACTTTCTATCTACGGATAAATAAGTATTTATCCGGATAAGGGTCAGCAAGGATCGAATTTATTTAATTTAACCCCATATTCTATCATATGAATGAAAATAGTTATTTATAAATATAAATAAGACGAATAAATGAGTTTGCTTAAGACTTATTATTTACATCTTCAACAGATTGTTCGCGACGATCAATCATGAAGGATCCAGTTTTCTCGAACAAATAAACTATAAACCTCCAAAAGAGGTTTCTGTTTCTTTTCTATAGTAGAATACTAATGATTTACAATCCCGAAATCAAATCAATTAGTAACCAAATAAGCTATTCCAATGACCCGAAAAAGTCGAAATTTTGATAATATAGATTTCAAATACTTCTTCCAGTACCAATCAAGAAAAAAAATGAAGTAAAAAAAAAAAAAGATCTCGTGTAAGGTAAAATTAAGTTCCTTACGTTATTGTTATTCTTTCTTTCATCTGAAAGAGAAAATCTGAATCAAGAATACGAGAAGTATGATCTTTTCGGATCCATCATATACAACTAAGAGTTCTTACCTTAGCCGGGGTAATTCTAATTATAGATATTTTCAAAATTACAGATCCTTTTCACTTAACCGAAAAGCCCTTGTTACTGAAATACAACAATACAATAAAAATACATAATATATATCATATAGGCATAGGCCTTGTTTTTTATACGGATTTTGTTTTACTTCAAATTCAAGAATTTTTCGATCAATTCTAAAGTCAAGTAGATGGAATATACGAATTTATCCCCAACCACTACATTACATTGATTTACAATGGTTCATTTGAACCAGATAATATCTAAGATACAAAAAAATAAGGTCCAGATCAATCTGTTTTTCCTAGTTTTTTTTTCTTTTACCGCGCCAACCCAACTTTAATTAGAAGTTTTAAGACCTGTGATGAAATTCAAAACACCCCACTCTTTAATCTCTACATTCTATGTGGAATTGGGTGGGATACCATTTATTTTCTTTTTATTGACTTTAGGTTTGGGGAAAGGGAATAGAGAGGTCTTTCTCTCACATTGTGATTCAGAATGCATCATGTGATAATTCCCATTTCATAGGTATTAGATATGGGACATAAAGTTTCTCTAAGAAACAAACTTCAAAATGAATATGAAATGAATATGAGTAGTACGAGCATATCCTGAATGTTTATGATATAATAGGCCAAAAATCTCTTTTTTGAATGAAAAGAAAGATATTCAATTTTACCCACATTTGACACTTGATTCCGTTTGTAAGAAACCAAACGAATTCTCAGATATGATTCTTAGAACCATTCTGAAAATTAATAAGAAAAGATTTTTCCCTTTCCCTTTAACTTTAACTTTAACTTTAACAAATTCTTGTTTCATGTGGAATGCAGTGTGATCCCATCTCTCGTTTCATGAAAAACGATCTGGGACGGAAGGATTCGAACCTCCGAATAACGGGACCAAAACCCGCTGCCTTACCGCTTGGCCACGCCCCATTTTGATTTCTATTCGATACTAATCAACAGTAATATTGTTATTGGTTATTCGTCAATCCCAACCCAAATACAAAAAAACATATGGGATATTTTGTTGCTAGGATTAAAGACATGTAGATATAGAATCAAAAAAATTCATTGATCATTACATAAAATTCAATTAAAATATTGTATGAAAGCCGAATTCCTTATATTCTCATTTTAGAATGATAATGGTGGGAGGGATTTTTTATTTGGGAGAGTCCGAACCGAAGAAAAAGAAAGATTTCTTGATCTGCCTTTTTCATTTTTCCCTTATAAAAATAACTCACAATTTTATAATCCACAAGAACGAAATGCTTGTTATGCTTAATATCTTTAGTTTAATCGGTATCTGTCTTAATTCTGTCCTTTATTCGAGTAGTTTTTTCTTCGCCAAATTGCCCGAAGCTTATGCCATTTTCAATCCAATCGTAGATGTTATGCCTGTCATACCTGTACTCTTTTTTCTCTTAGCCTTTGTTTGGCAAGCCGCTGTAAGTTTTCGATGAAATCTTTAATACTCTGCTAAATTGATGATGCATTCGATAAAAAAATTCTAAAAATTGATAAGATCAGATAAGTCTTACATTACGAACCCTCGATTCAAAAATCGAAATTCTTGTATATTGAATGAATAACCGCAGCGATGAATTTGGATCAGCCTTTTACCCGTTCTGACCTTCCAGTGAGTATGGACTATTAGGTACTCCACAATACCTAATTATTGATATGACAAGAAATTTCGGGTAACGAATGAATAAAAATCTTATTACAAATAAATTCGTTAAAATAAAATGAAGTCTTTTCTTGAAAAGTCATTTTATTTTTCATTTTTTGGGGTGTCAAAACAAATAAAATGGTATATGTGGTAAAAAATAGGTAATCTATTCCCCTTTTTCAAAAAAAAAAAGGATCTTGGAGATTGTGTAATGCTTACTCTCAAACTCTTTGTTTACACAGTAGTGATATTCTTTGTTTCCCTTTTTATCTTTGGATTCTTATCTAATGATCCAGGACGCAATCCTGGACGTGAGGAATAAAAAATTTCTAGTTTTTTTGCTTTTTTCAAAATTAATTCTTAGTAATCTTATTTGTTTCATACATTTAACTATGATAAAATCAAGGGATGAGAATCTTTTCGAATTTGAAAATCCCAAGCGATTAGAGAAAGCGGAAAGAGAGGGATTCGAACCCTCGGTACAAATAATTCGTACAACGGATTAGCAATCCGCCGCTTTAGTCCACTCAGCCATCTCTCCTAATTCCAAATTTTTAATTTGTTATGTGATGTAACACGTGAAATAAAGATTGATAAAAATCCACCTTATTTTCTTTATTTTCTTTTTTCATTTTATTTATTTTTATTTATTTAATCTTATTTAACTTCATTATTATATTATTCTATTATGAAAATAGAAATTCAAATAGAAATTCGAAATATTCTGAAATATTCTCATAAATAATTAAATAAAATAATTAATATTTAAATAAAATAAAAAGAAAGGTCTATATTTATACTAAATATTTATATATAGTATAAATATATTATGTATAAGAAAAATAAGAAAAAGATAGAAAAAAGCAATTGATCAGGAATTCAATATAGATAATGACTCAAAACGGATCTCCTCAATAGAAAGAATATCTTAGTTCTTTGATTTTATACGAAAGGTTTATTCTCCCGGCCTGATCCGCTTAAGTACTGGCCGGGACATTTCTTCTTTTATTCCAATGAATCCTTCATAGATCAAACGATTAAATTTGGAATTTATATCAATCAAAAATACTTGTTATTGAAGCAACAACAACAAGAGAAATTTCCATTATCATTCCTATGATCGAAGTGCCATTTATTATAATTTAATTTAATATTTCTTTTTTATTCTTCTTTTTTTTTATTGATTATTCTTTTTTTCTTTTTCTCAGTTTATTACTTAATTTCTTACTGTTGTCAAGTAAGGAATAAAAAAACACATATGATACCATATCATA